ACTTCAAACTGGTTAGCTTTAACCATGGTAATGCTCCAAAATTATTGGTTGATAGAGAATCAAAGTCGATTTACCAATGAATCGCGAAATGCTATGGTTCTTAACTATTTTTTTTGTTTATTTAGTAAGAAGTCATTCGCCGGATCATGCACGTTTTTCTAGTTATAACGAAAAAAGTGCAGTTGGTTGGATCCAATCTATTCTTTGAAATAAACAACTCGCACACACTCCCTTTCCAAAAAAAATTAATACACCTAGCACTACACTTAGATTTATTAGATTTGTTGCTAAAATATCGGTATCAAACCCGAAACTTCCGGCAGATGGCCAGTAAATGAAGCAAAGAAAAGAATCGGTTATATTTTTCATATGATCGCATCTCCTCTTATGGATAGACTAATTTTGTTTCTACGATTCCCTGTTTTTTGATTTTTTTATTCGTTTTTTTATATTAAATTAAAGTTTATTAAATTAAAGTAGTTTATTGTATAATATTTTTATTTCTTACTAATAATTAATTAATATGAATAGAATAAGAATTTTATTCTATCTATATAGAGAATATAGAATATATTTATTAATAAATATATTCTATATTTTGAATTGGTTAGTCAATTGAAAGATTCCTCATAAGAATGATACCTCTTAGAAGAATGATACCTCTTAGAAGTAGATACTAGTTCTTATGTCAATTGCAAAATATCTAGTTGTTTTCAATTCTAAATTAAAAAAGGGGGCGCTCGTTGGACTAAATAAAGGGACGGAAGAAGGCGAATCAGTATGTTAATCCAAATGAAGAATAAATTGTAGGAGTTAAATCGGAATATATATATAGAAAGAATATATATATATATAGAAAAAGCAATAGCAACAATGAAAGTCCACGGAAAAAACAATATGTATTTTTCTTTTTCTATTTGTTTAAAAGATTAAACAAAAGGATTGGCAAATAAAAGTGCTAATGCTACAACCAGCCCATAAATAGTTAAAGCTTCCATAAAAGCCAGACTAAGTAATAAAGTACCCCTTATTTTGTCCTCTGCTTCCGGTTGTCGCGCAATCCCTTCTACAGCTTGCCCTGCAGCTGTACCTTGACCAACTCCAGGTCCAATAGAAGCAAGCCCGACGGCCAACCCAGCAGCGATAACAGAAGCAGCAGAAATCAGTGGATCCATGATAAGTTTCTCCTATTCCAAATAAAATAAAGAAAAGAAATAGTTAATAATATAATCAACCAAGAAATTATGACTTAATTAATTCATTCTTCATTTATCTAGTCGAAGTTTAATTAATGAATAATTTTTATTGAATTATCCAAATAACTTCGATATTCATTTTTTTTCGTTTCTATCCATGTAGTTTTTTGTGAATACATACAATTTTTGTTCTTATCTTAAATTTTGAACCATTCTTTTAATTCTTCGTTCTTTCTTTTTCTTTATTTCCATTTTTGAGTTATTCAATACCTAAATTTAGAGTAGTAGCAGGACAAATTTAGATAGTCATATATAACTAATGAATATCTACTATGACATATACATGTATTTGTTCGATACCGTAAACCAATTAGTTATACCTTAGATTCAATAGGATTCGAGAATCATTCTTGGAAACCCCTAAAAAACTAAGAGTTGTCTTATAACGATTAGATTCTATATACACTTAGTTCGACCCCCTCACCCTATTTTTTGTCCTTTCTTTTATTCATTATTATCCCATATGGATCGAATTAATCTAAATCAATTCGAAAGACCAAATTATTACTATGGAAATATTCGAATTTAATTTTATTTATTTAGGAAAATCAAATAAACTTTTGTCAATTATTAAATGTGAATGAATGAAACGGAAATATTTTATAGTTCGATATAACATCTTTTTTTTTTGAATCACATGTCATAAACAACGTAGATATCATCCGAAATTATAGTTCCCAATCTAATATTTCTAATATTAATTAAATCTAATATACTAATCATTAAATATATTAAATATACTAATCAATTTTGACATCTAATAAGAATTTTAATTAATTAATATACTAATAACAAAGGTTGAATATGTTTATAGTTCTAATTGAATGAACAAAATAATAAATAAAAAGAATATTCATTGGAGTAAAATACAAATTGGTCAAAAAAAGACTATTTTGATAACTAATCAATGATGGCCTTCCATGGATTCACCTATATAAGCCGCAGCTAAGGTAGCAAAAATAAGAGCTTGAATACCGCTTGTAAATAATCCCAGAAACATAACAGGTATAGGAACTACTAAAGGTACTAACGAAACAAGAACAACAACTACTAATTCATCAGCTAATATATTTCCGAAAAGTCGAAAACTAAGTGATAAGGGTTTTGTAAAATCTTCTAAGATGTTAATCGGTAAAAGGATTGGAGTTGGTTGGATGTATTTACCAAAATAAGCCAATCCTTTTTTTGAAATACCCGCATAGAAATAGGCTACTGACGTAAGTAAAGCTAATGCAACAGTAGTATTTATATCATTTGTGGGTGCAGCTAATTCTCCATGAGGTAACTTTATAATTTTCCAAGGCAAAAGAGCCCCTGACCAATTCGAAACAAAAATAAATAGAAACAAAGTTCCTATAAACGGAACCCACGGACCGTATTCTTCTCCAATCTGAGTTTTGCTCACGTCTCGGATGAATTCAAGGACATATTCAAAGAAATTCTGACCGGACGTTGGAATAGTTTGCGGATTTCTAACAACTAGAATGGTTGAAATTAATAAGATAGCAATTACAACCCAAGAGGTAATAAGTACTTGAGCATGCACTTGAAAATCCCCTATTTGCCAATAGAAATGTTGACCTACTTCGACAGCAGATATATCATAGATTAATGTGTTGATGTAACATAATAGAACATTCATATTGCCCTGCCCTCTAAAAAAAAAATATATATAACTTGAAAGGGAATTATTTTGATTCAACCATTTCCTTATTTGACTTTCATTTCCTTTTCTATTTTGAATACCTACTAATCACAAAATATTTATTTTTGCACAATTTTGTAATGCTATAATAACCGATTCCATAAATCTATGACCGCCCAACCAAATCTAAAAATTGATTTATCTTATTATTAATCAATAATTTCGTATATAGCTAGAACGACCCTCACAAATTGCAAAAACTAATTTGTTAAGAATTAATCGGATTGAAGCTATAGCATCATCATTAGCTGGAATCGAAATATCTGCGAGATCTGGGTCAGAATTTGTATCGATTAAAGAAATCGTTGGAATTCCCAAAGTGATACATTCTTGAAGAGCCGTATATTCTTCTTGCTGATCAACGATTATTACTATATCGGGTAACCCTGTCATATATTTTATGCCACCCAGATATGTTTCCAAATGAGATAATTGTCTCTTGAACATAGCGGCATCTCTTTTTGGAAGAGAGTTCAGTTTCCCTGTCTTTTGCTCCGTTCTCAAGTCCCTGAACTTACGAAGTCTCGTTTCTGTAGTATACCAATTCGTTAACATACCTCCGAGCCATTTTTTATTAACATAATGACATCGAGCTCTTATTGCAGCCCGTCTTACTGAATCGGCTGCTTTTTTTTTTGTACCAACAATTAAGAATTGTTTTCCTATGCTTGCTGCATCAAAAACCAAATCACAAGTTTCTGATAAAAAACGAGCAGTTCGAGTAAGATTTGTAATATGAATACCTTTACGCTTTCCCGATATAAAAGGTGTCATTCGAGGATTCCATTTCCGAGTATCATGGCCAAAATGAACTCCAGCTTCCAGCATCTCTTCCAAAGTTATCTTCCAATATCTTTTTGTCATTTATCCCCACACGTTTTTTTTTTAGTGAAAAAAACGAGACCAGGTATCCTGAAATAGCAATAAATAATTGTTCCGATGGAACCTTCTCTTTTCTAGACGATTGGCCGTTAATATATAATCAGGTCATTCATTTTTTTCTATTTATTATACTTTATTACCAAAATTACCAAATCAAAATTACCCAATCAAATGACTGCATTTAATTTAAAGGGATGAATTGAATGCTTCCTAAAAGCGCATTCAATCCTATAGTTCTAATGTATCACAGAAAATTATTTGAAATGAAAAGAATCAAATAATTTTCTGTGATGGAACAAAAGATTTCGAATTTCTACTTCGAATAATTTTTTTTTTTTCAAGGTAATTTTGTTATATTGCCTTGACCGTGAACGGTGCATTATTCTTTTGAATCCGGTACCAACGGGTATCATTCCCCCTAAAACAACATTCTCTTTAAGACCTTTCAACCAATCAATACGACCCCGAAGAGCGGCTTTTGCTAAAACTCTAGCAGTTTCTTGAAAACTCGCTTCGGATATGAAACTTTGAGTATTCAGAGATGTTTTTGTTATTCCCAATAATAAAGCTCGGTAACAAATTGCTTCTTCCAAGGCACGCCCGGTTCGTTCTGCTCGCAATAATCCAATTAATTCACCAGGTAAAAATACATTAGACATTCCATCTTCTGAAACCAAGACTTTGGATGTTATTTGACGCACAATAATTTCGATATGTCTATTATGGATGTGTACTCCCTGGGATCGATAAACCTTTTGGATTTTATTAACCAAAGAAATACGACTTTGCGCTATAGTTAGCTCAGCACCAATCAAGAATCCCCAAGGAATGCCGAGAATTCTTGTTATACACTCATTCCAAGCATCAATTCTTTTTTTGAGATTCATCGATATTGAATCAATCGAACGTATTTCTAATATCTGTTCCACTTTTGGAAGACCTTGTGTTATATCACCGGATCTCGATTTTTCATATATGAATGTAACTAAAATATCTCCTTGATCAAGGATTTCTCCATAATGGCCATGAATGGTTGCTCCTGGAGTCGCCAAAAATGGGTTAGCCGATCTTATTATTACAGAATCCATTTGAACAGTTATAACTTGACCCGATTTTAGTTTTAGATGTGGTCCATTTTTCATTTTAGCTATACATATATTTTCACAAATAAATTGTCCAAGACTAATTATTGTAAACGTTTTTTCACAATAATAATGATGGAGAAAATACCAATTCAAATCGAATGGATTCAAAACGATATTACTGTCTAGATCGGGTTTCAAAATTTTATCATTTTCGTCCATTAAATAATATTTAATTACTTGAAAAATTTCCGTTATTTTGTCAAGTTGGAAATTTTTCATTATTGATATTTGATTATGAGTTATTAAACGGTAAAGTGAATAAAAATTTCCAACTTGACGGGCTATTCCTAAAGGACCTAATGAATTATTATTATTAATTGGAATTTTAGGATTTTTTTTTATCCCATTGTGATATTTAACATTGTTGAATGGTCTTATTTGAAAACAATTAGATGATGACAAAATTATCCAAGATCGGCATTCCTTATTTCTATTCAACAACATACGAATAGTTCCGTGATTTTGGCTAAGTGATTTTTGAATTTTTGCCTTGTAATGAATGGAAAAAAATGGATTGATATTGATCCGATCCGATTCATTATCCGCGATCAATCCTAAACCAGATGGGTCATTTCTTTTTCTGATATATGCAGTATTCGATTTTACTAAGTCAATTCTTAGAAAATACTCAATCAAACCGTTTGTACTTACTTCAACAAAGGAAGAGGGGGCCTCCTCAATAGAAGGACTTTTTTTGCCTTGATCCCAATTCAAGACTAAACAAGTCCGAACTAGTTGAATCCTTGTGTCGGAAATTCCCCGAATGGATTTTCCATTTCCATAAAGAATATAATTGACAACTTTGAGTTCCAGATTATCCCTTTCCTGGAATAGATCTTGGGGAAAAAGTTTTATAAAATCGATACTGTCCGGTATTTCATATAAAATTACAGGTCGAACCAAAACAAAATACTTTTTCTTGGTAGTTGCGATCCATTGGACATAGATCCAATTATTCATTTTTTTGGATTCCTTCCATTTTTTTTTTACCGTTCCGGGTGGTATCAAGATAGAACTGTGTCGGGATATCTTATCCCTCTCTCCGGGAAAATGGATATTTCCAGAAAATATTTTTAATTCGATTTTTTTTTTTTTCTTTTCTAATCGGACCAATCCGCCTACTCGACTTCTTATATTGAAAGTGATTGGTGTTCCTATTCCAACGAGACTATTATTCCGTACCATTATGGAAGAAGATTCGGGTAAAATATGCACTTCTTCGGGAATAAAAAAAAATCGATCTACTTTGATTTGGTATTTTGGCTTTAATTCTTTGATTCCTCGATACTCAATGAAATCTTCTTTTTGAAAAACGGAATGAATTCCTATCGTTCTATATTTAGTAATTCCTGAATTCTGTCTTCTGTATTGAGGATCATCGAAATAAGCAAAAATACTATTTCTATGAAAAATACCATTGATAGGTATTTCAATGGAAACACCAGAAGGGCCCATTAGTTCGTTCTTTCGTTCTTGAATCGATTGGAATGGAATAAGAAATCGATTTCTTCGTCTTTTGGCCAATAAATAAAAAGTATCGTGAAAAATAGCAGGATACATTAAATGAGAATGATCCATACATATCATTTGATTCAATATTGAATAATTGCTAATCCCCTTTTCTTTTGTACCAAAAGTCTTCAAACTTAATAATTTTAGTTTTACTTCATCATTACTTACTAAAAGATTCGAAATATTTATTTTTCCAGTAGAAAGAGAATCAATGTTAATTTGATCTTGATCCTTGCGAAGTAAAAAATGGATTGTATCAGACCTGCACGACTTTCCTGATAAGATCCATAAATGACTTGTTTTTGGTAAGATATGTACATTACTATCCAAAAATTCGGATGCATGGTACACATCGGTACTCCAATGCATTTCGCCTTCTGAGTCAGAATAAATATGTTTTCGAACCCTTTCTTTCAAATTAAAAGTAGATGTTCCCGCGCCCATCTCAGCAATCACTTGTTCTGATTTTACATATTGATCATTTTGAACTAATAGAAAACTTTTTGGTGGAATAATCACGTTATGTATAATATCGTCACTTTCAATAGTTACATACAAGTCTATATTACATATAAAAGCAGGATATCCATGACGTGTACGTGTAGGGTGAACTAAATCTTCATTAAATTTTATTTTTCCATTCGAGGGGGCTCGCACATATTCCGCAGTACCCCCTGTGAATACTCCACCAGTATGAAAAGTTCTTAATGTTAGTTGAGTTCCCGGTTCGCCAATAGATTGACCAGCAATAATACCTACAGCTTCTCCCAATTCTACCAGGTCCCCATGAATAGGACTCCGCCCATAACACAATCGGCAGATCCAAGACGTATTCCTACAGGTAAAGGGGGTTCGAATAAATATTGGTTGTGTTTGAAAAGTTATGAATCGATTGATAAGTCCAATTCCAATATCTTGATTTCTAACGACAATGCACCGTGAACCGATATATATATCGTCTGCTACTACACGACCAATTAATGTTTGTATCAAAATTCTTTCTGGTATCATTCCATTTCGGGTATTTACAGAAATCCCGCGAATCGTACCGCAATCTGTTCGACGTACAACAATGTGTTGAACCACTTCAACAAGTCGACGTGTAAGATATCCAGCATCTGATGTTCGTACAGCAGTATCCACAACCCCTTTACGGGCTCCGTAGCAAGAAATTATATATTCTGTTAAAGACAGTCCTTCCCGTAAATTGCTTTGAATGGGTAAATCAATCATATGTCCTTGTGGATCTGACATTAATCCTCTCATTCCGACTAATTGGTGCACTTGAGATGCATTTCCTCTAGCTCCTGAAAAAGACATTATATGGACTGGATTAAAGGGGTCAGTCATCCTAAAATTAAGATTCATTTCTTGTCGCAAATATTCGCTTGTAGCATACCATATTTCAATGGATTGGCGTAATTTTTCTACCGCATGTACATTCCCATAATGATTATGTTTTTCCAAAATAGAACTTTGTTGTTCAGCATCTTGGACTAGCCATCCTTTAGAAGGTATTGTTAAAAGATCATCAATTCCTAATGAAATAGATGTAGCAGTAGCTTGACGGAACCCTAGAGTCTTTACTTGATCCAGGATGTGTGATGTATATGCCATTCCGAAATGGTCTATTAATCTGCTAATAAGTCGTTTAATGGCAGTTCCACCTATCACGTTATTGTGAAAGACTAGATTGGCCCGTTCTGTCATAAGTACCTCCATATTCCACTCAGTGGGATTCGGTTCGACAATGAATTTGAGTAAATGATTGGAAAACTTCCTTTTCTTTATGTTTATTCACGTAGAAAATTGAAAAGATGCTAGTTGACCTGAATTTACGCCAGTATCATAACATAAATTTACCTAGCTTGGATATCAACACTAACCATCTATATGATTAGATACCGTATGAATCGGCTCGAGAAAAACCTTGTATAGCTTCTTCAATTTCTCGATAAAAAGAAATATGACCAACAGTGGTTCTAATGTATATACAACGAATTTCTTTTTTTATACTTCTTATTACTAAATAATGCCCATAAATTTCATAATAGGTACCAAAAGATTCATAGTGAACTTCGATAGGAACTTCTCTTGAAGACATAATGCATTGATCTATTCGCCACCGGAGCCAAAAAGGACTATCGAAATTTATTCTTTTCTGTCGATAAGCTCCAATTGCATCGTAGGAATTGCAAAAAAAGGGTTCTTTTTTTTTCATATACTTAGAGTTATTATTGCTAATTTTTTCATTTTTAGAATTTCTGCAATTAAACGGATTATACCTGTTTGCACAAATCCCTCGACGATTTCCGCTAGTTAATACGTAAAGTCCTAGAAGCATATCTTGAGTTGGTACGCAAATGGGATCCCCAATAGCCGGAGACAAGAGGTTTGTAGGAGAAAACATAAGTAAATGAGCTTCTGCTTGAGCCTCCAAAGATAAAGGCACATGAACAGCCATTTGATCCCCATCAAAGTCTGCATTGAATCCCTTACACACCAATGGATGTAAACAAATAGCACGTCCTTCTACTAAAATAGGTTGAAATGCCTGTATGCCCAATCTATGCAAAGTAGGCGCTCTATTCAGCAATACTGGATGCCCCCGCATAACTTCTTCAAGTATTTCCCATACAATCGGTTCTTTTTCCCGTATTTTACTCTTAGCAACTCCTATGTTCGAAGCAAAATGTTTTCGAATTAAACCACGAATTAGAAATGTCTGAAATAGCTCTATTGCTATTTCGCGGGGCAATCCACATCGATGTAATGAAAGTGATGGACCTACGACAATAACAGAACGCCCCGAATAATCAACTCGTTTTCCAAGCAGAGTCTCTCGAAATCTTCCCTCTTTGCCCTCAATTATATCTGAAAACGATTTGTAAACTTTATTATTACCGTCCCTCATTGGTTGTCCGCGGATTCCATTATCAAGGAGTGTATCCACGGCTTCTTGTACCAATTTTTCTTGACACATTACTAATTCCCCTGGTGTAGATCTACTTATTGTTAATAGGTCAATAAGACTATTGTTCCGATAGATAACTCTTCTATAGAGTTCATTAATATCCGAACTCATTAGTTTCCCTCCATCTATTTGAATAATTGGTCTCAATTCGGGAGGAAGAACTGGTAAGAGAGATAAAACCATCCATTCTGGTTCTATATTTGTTCGGATAAAGTGCTTAACTAATTCCATGCGTCGAACCAAAAAATTCTTTCTTCTTGCTACTTTTCGATTTTCCCATTCATTTTCATTTTCATTGTCGGTGGATCCCTCTTCTCCTAATTCTTTCCATTCTACCAACGAAGAATCCATAATAATTCTTAAATCCAGATCAACTAATTGTTCTCGTATAGCACCTGCTCCACTAGAAATTTCTCTATTTCGAAATGTATCGAAACCTTGAGTAGCAAAAAAGATTGGGATACTGTATTTCCAAGATTGGATTTCGTATTCGAATAAACCTCGTAATCGTAAGAAAGTAGGTTTTTTAACTACGGGCCTAGCAAACGAAAAATTTGGATAGGATCCAATAAGATGGATCTCCCCCTTTGAAAATCGGACGTGAGGGTTTCCTCTCATCCGGCTAAAGTATTTACACACAATAAAGAAAGGGGTTTCCGTTTTCAAATTTTTGAAAACCTCTAAATCTAAAATAAAAAAGGTTTACTCTTTACTCAAGTTATCAATACAGACGAAGCAACATTTCATTGATACATTCTTCTTTGTTTCTGAATTCTTTATGCAATTCGAAATTACGACAGAAATTCAATGTAAAATTCTTGAGTAGTCTACCTCCCTTCGAACGAAGAATCCTCTAAAATCCAATTTTTAATAAAAAAAGGAATATCCTCGAATTCATAAGAGATTTCTTTGTCTATGTATCATACCATTTGATCTTTTAGGTCAAGACGTCACCTCGACGGTTATGCCACGATGTCTTTAAGCCTATATGCGATAGATAGACTTCGGCAATCATGATATATTATATTTTATTCGATGAAATAATTAATTCCACAAAAAAATAATTTTTTTTTTTTTTTCACAAGGTACGTACGGTTATAAATAAATATTTATTTGTTACTGAATTGACCATAGACCAATTCCCTTATTGATTTGGGAGTATTCAATACACCCATGAATTCTGAGCTTCATGTTACTCATCCCAAGAGACATGCCAGATAGAGGACATTCCAATTTAATTGAATGGAATGACAGTTTCTCATTTGAAATCTGTACAATAAGAATTTTTATCAAATCACACATCGCAGTATACTAGACCTTCTAATTCTTTAAGAGGTTTATCTAAAAGGCTCGCAATATAACTAGGAAGACGTTTCAAATACCACACATGGGTTACTGGACATGCTAGTTTTATATACCCCATTTGATACCTACGTACCCGAGAATCAACAAATTCTACTCCGCATTGTTCACAAAATTTGGGTTGGTCTTTTTTATCTCCGATTACTCGATAATTTCCACAAGCACAAATCCCACTTTTTATAGGCCCAAAAATTCGTTCACAAAATAATCCATCTTTTTCAGGCTTATTGGTTTTGTAATGAAGAGTATGGGGTTTTGTTACCTCTCCAACAATTTCTCCATTAGGTAGGATTTTTTTTGCCCAAGCACTTATTTGTTCAGGAGAAACTGATCCAATTCGAAGGTGTTGATGTTTATACTGATCAATCATAGAATAAAATTATAAAATTTCTGATTCAGTCCAATTAAACTTCCTTCCTTTGAATCTGGAAGTCTTTCTCAGATACAAGGAAATGATTCAGTTCCAGAGCCAAAGATCGTAGTTCTCGAACGAGCAATCGAAAAGATTCTGGAGCATCCACAGGTTTAGGTATTGTTCCTCCAATAATCGTAGTTCCGAGTACTTCTTGACGAGCTTTAATATGATCCGATTTATAAGTCAGCATCTCTTGTAAAATATGAGCAACACCGAACCCCTCGAGCGCCCAAACCTCCATTTCGCCTACCCGTTGTCCTCCTTGTTTCGCCCTTCCTTTAAGGGGTTGTTGTGTAACAAGTGCATAATGTCCAGTGGAACGTCCATGTATTTTATCATCAACTTGATGAATTAATTTCAAGATATAAGGCTTTCCTATTATAACAGGCTGTTCAAAAAGATTCCCTGTTCTTCCATCAAATATTCCGCTCTTTCCCGGATACTCGGGTTCAAATATCCATGGATTCGATGTTTGTTTACTGGCTTCATATAATTCAGAAAACACAAGTTTTCTGGAAGCCTCCTGTTCATATCTCTCATCAAAAGGTGCTATTCGATAATGTCTATTTAGCATACTCCCAGCTAATCCGAGTGAACATTCCAATATCTGTCCTACATTCATTCGTGAGGGTACCCCTAATGGGTTGAAGACCATATCAACGGGTCTTCCATCTTGCAAATAAGGCATATCCTGTCTAGACAAAATCTTTGAAACGATACCTTTATTTCCATGTCTCCCGGCCACTTTATCACCTACTTTAATTTTACGTTTCTGTGAAATATATATATGAATCGTTTCTGGATTATGGCTAGAACCTGCTTTTTTTTGGATCCATCTCACATCAATAACTCGGCCCCTACCACCTATAGGTAGTTTTAGACAAGTTTCCTTTGAGGTCGATACCTGAATCCCAAGTATAGCTCGTAATAATCTATCTTCCGGAGCATATGAGGATTCTTTCGCCATTTGAGGCGTTAATTTACCCACTAAAATATCCCCTGTTTCTACCCAAGATCCCAGAATCACAATTCCATTTTTGTCTAAATTTCGGAGTAAATGGGCTTCTAGATGTGGAATTTTATTAGTGATTCTTTCAGGACCATGGCTTGTCACATGAGTCTGAATTTCATATTTACGTATGTGAAAAGAAGTATAAATATCTTCATAGACCAGACGTTCACTAATGAGTACAGCATCTTCAGAATTGTAACCTTCCCATGGCATATAAGCTACTAATACGTTTTTTCC